ATTTCGATTTGTTATTTGTTATTGAATTGCGTGCGCATAAAGACCATAAAACGCATAAAGACCATAAAAAGAGTTTCGTTTTATGGTTCTTTCATATACGTTTTCTTTAATTGAATGAACGTTCTGATTCTCAATTTATCAAAATACTTCAATTGGTACACGCAAGAAATAGGCTAATTCAGCAGCCTTTTGTTCAATTTCTCGTGGAGTCAAATTCTCATCAGTACGGGTCAAGGGAATGGACCCCTGGCCTCGGATGTCCATATAAAGAACACGACGAGCATAAATACCCTCTTTAACTTCTATTCTAACGGACTGAATATCTTTTATAAGGAATCGGAGGAATATGCGACGATTTTTTCCCGGAAATCCCCAACGAAAAATACAGACTATTCCTTCCTTTCTATCGAATCGATCATAACCACTACCTACATTCCAGGAAATTGTGCACCACAAATAAGAGCTAATAAAGAGACCCGCAATTCCGTAGAAAGACATCACGATTCCTTGTGGAAAAAAAATGATTTGCTGAGGCGGAAAAAAAGATAGCAAATTTCTACCAAGATAACTGGAAGTTCCAACTAATAAGAAGCCTAATGAACCTAAAAAAAGGATCAAGGCCCAGCAGAAATTACTTATTTTTCGAGACCCCGTTATAAGTTCTATCCATATATCGTCTGATCGCCAAGTCATACTTTACTCGATTGCATTTTATTGGAATTGAGATAATACCCCAGAGAAATTTGACTTTACTTTTTTGTTTCCGAAGTAACTCTCATCAACTAGCACTAGTTTGAGGTGAACTAGCACTAGTTTGATGTCAACCTTTAGGAGTAATTCATCAAATTGGTTAAATCTAAAATAATAACATACTCTTTATTTAATACGATCCCACTATACATATCGATATACATATAGATTCACCGACTACATTTCAGCCATCCAGAGATCCTGATCTATTTGAAAATTGCTAGAATTGATATATCCATATATCATGTTTCTGCGGGCATAAGAGTTTTTTCCTTTATGTTCGGTGGAAATCACATGTTATACTATATTCCAATAAATAGATATCCGTGTTATGATACAAGTCCACGTTTTCAAAAAAAAAATGGATGAGATTGGGTCCCAGCGGATCTAAACAATCTTGTTTTTTTGAACATGAAGAAATAAAGAAGCCATTGCAATTGCCGGAAAGACTAGGCCTACTAACGGCACAAAAATAGATGGAAGGTTCAAATTTGTCATAGAAGGGGTACCTCGATTTACTATTTGTATCTGTTATTATGTTATTATATAAATAAAGATATCTTGTAATAATTATAATTAAATTAAGAATTTGAATTCTAATTAGATAATATTTATTATTAATAGAATTTGAAGAATTTAAAATTCTTAGTATAGATCGAAGTATCGATATATCTAAATCTAACTGAGTACGTATAATAAGAATAAGTGCAAAGAATGTAGAACTGTAGAACTAAATAAATGGACTTATTCATCTCCTCCATGAGAAAGATATGTATGATAATGATAATAAACTTTATTATTTTTCTTCATTTCTTTGTCTTTTGTTCTTGTCTTCTAATTTTCTAAAAATAGATAAAGAGTTTTTTACCGATTATCGAAGGATTCGTTCGAATCCGACCCAACATGGATTTTTAGCTAAAATGGTTTTTCGGTAGATAGAGAAAGATACAAAACTCTATTATCTATATTTAAATTTCAAATTATATACCTAAGACAAGACCAAATTCGTTTTATTTTACTAATTTCACGAACGGAAGAACTCACTCTTGGTGATAAAGGTTTCTTGATTCGTAATCAGGAATATAGGTCAAAAAAAGAGTTATCCTCAACTTTCGTTTTGATTCTTTCTACAATTCGATCTTCTATCACCAAAGAAAAGGCCATTATTATCTTATTTACTTTGATTCCGATAAACTAACTACTTTTTGCTACAAACACAAAAAAAAATAATTGAACTTAGTGCTCTACTTGATTTTGCTTGACTTTTGATTCAAAGGAAAAAAGGCGTGGAGCTTAAATAACTCACTCAGAACGCTTTTTAAAAGATTACGTGGTACAATTAGGTCGAATAAACCCTTCTGGAATAAGTATTCAGCTGCTTGTGAACCTTCGGGTACTGTTTTATTCAATGTTTGTTCAATTACTCTTTTACCTGCAAATGCAATGTAGGCATTGGGTTCGGCAATAATGATATCCCCCAACATACCAAAACTAGCTGTCACTCCACCAGTTGTCGGAGATGTAAGGATTGATACATAAAATAATTTTTTATTTAATTGATAATCATATAAAGCAGACGATATTTTAGCCATTTGCATCAAGCTCAAACTTCCTTCCTGCATGCGCGCCCCCCCAGAAGCACACACTATAATAAGAGGTAAATTTTGATTGGCAGCGTGTTCAATCAAACGGGTGATTTTCTCTCCGACTACGGATCCCATACTACCCCCCATAAACTGAAAATCCATAA